GAAGGGTTCCCATTAGTATCTCTTTTTTATTTTTCGGAAGGAAAAGGAAAAATCATACCTAAACCCTAAACTAGAGTAAAAAGGCTAATCAGTTATTTCTTCCACGGACCCGAGGATACCAATATTAGCACTGATGGTACGAAAATGTAATTCGCTATTCAAACAACTATTCAAAGTTCCTAGAGCTCTTTGTAAGGCTTGTTGCAAAACTTGTTGTCGGACCTGATTAATTGCTCTTTGTTTTTCAAAAAAAAGAGTTTCATTTTTGTAATTTTCTAATCGTTCCAAACTATTGCAAGTAGCATTAATCAAATTTACTTTTTCTCGTTCTATCTCAGAGTATCCATTCGTTCGATACTCATCTGCTTCGATTTCCACTTTCCGTAATCTAACCCGAGCTCTTTCGAGCTGTTCAATGGCTCCTCTACGTAATTCTTCTGAATTTCGAATAGTACTCAAGATCCTCTGTTTTCGCTTATCTAATAAATCATTTAATGAAAGTAGATTATCTTTCCATTCATTTCACAACTATAATATCTCTTCCCGAACCAAACATGAATCTTTCGATTCATTTGGCTCTCACGCTCAATTGTTTCTTTTATCTTTTCTTTGATTGATGGGCATTCCCATATCTTTGAATGGAATGAGCCTATCCTCTCTTTTCTGTTCGTATTCAAAGCTATCGAAACTGATCTAACATCAGAATCTTAGGAGGACTCTTCAGACCAGACAAAAAATAAAAAATTGTCAGCAAAGTTGTTTCTTTATTTGTTCTTTATTTAGAACTTATTTCTTTCAAAAAAAAAATATTTTAAAGAAAAAAGAATTCTATTATACTATTCTATTATACTATTAGAATAGAAATAGAATTGAATAGAATTCTGAACTTCATTACTTCATTCTCATTATTATTAGAATGATATTTTGATTTTCTTCATCCAAAAAATTCTCTTTTTTATACAAATACATTTTATACAAATATCTTATATAAATACAATACATAGGTCGTCGATTCGGCAGTGGAGGGGGGAAGATACCCATTTTTCCAGTTAATGGTTCAAATAATTTTATCCATATGAGTGTTCTACATCGAATAAATTCCCAATTATTCCTTTTTTATTTTTATCATTTTTAAACCTTTTTGGTACTAACCTAGCGGTAGAAAGAGTACCATGCTATGCTGTGCCTGGACTTCAAACAATTGATCTTTAACCATGTAAAAGACCTCAACATTATTGGTTGATAGAGAAGAGAATCAAAGTTCATTTACCAATTAGTCACGAAATGCTATGGTTCTTACATATGATTTCTGAATGAAATCCAATTCAGAAGTAATTCGTCGAGATTGTGCACCTTTTGTTCCTAGTTCTGCTATAAAAAAGAATACATAAATAGAAAGAAAGTGCAGTCGGTGAAATCCAACCTATTCTTGAAATAAACAACTCGCACACACTCCCTTTCCAAAAAAAATCAATACACCCAGCACTACGCTTAGATTTATTGGATTTGTTGCTAAAATATCGGTATTAAACTCGAAACTCCCAGCGGATGACCAGTGCCCCACGGAAACAAAAGAATCAATTAGATTTTTCATATGCTCTCCCTTTATAGATAGGACTAAAAAAGAACAGAGTTCTTTTTGTATCACTCCGCTTATTATTCTTAATGGAATTTGAGAATTCTCAAATTTCTTAGTTATGGTTATGTTTTTCTTCTAAGATGAAATGAAACATTAAACAAAAGGATTTGCAAATAAAAGAGCTAATGCCACGACCAGTCCATAAATTGTTAAAGCTTCCATAAAAGCCAGACTAAGCAATAAAGTACCTCGTATTTTACCCTCTGCTTCTGGTTGTCTCGCAATACCTTCTACGGCTTGGCCCGCAGCAGTACCTTGACCAACCCCAGGTCCGATAGAAGCAAGCCCTACAGCCAATCCAGCAGCAATAACGGAAGCAGCAGAAATAAGTGGATTCATGGTAAGCTCCTCGCACCAAAAAAAGAAATGGTTAATGATACAACCAACCAATTAATTAGTACTTAATCTACTTCTTTTTCTACTTCTACTTTTATACTTTTACTATTTCCTTTACTACACTTATTTTTCATTTTTTGATCTTTATCACTAAAATCTATGGGGTCGAAGTAGCTAAAAGCTCCAAATGGAATTCATAATATTACTGAATTGTCAGAACTACTTCGATATACCGTTTTTCCTTTCTACCTTATGTAATAGATATGTATACGGTTTTAGTCATTGCGTTTCCTTGTTTATAAAATATTCTATTCTTTCTCTTTCATTCAAAATTCACAATAACAGACAAAATAGAAAAAGGACTGATATGGGAATCCATCTAAATGCAGTGGGCTAGAAAAAAAGAGATAGGGGTAATTGCTATTTAACTAGTAAATAACATATACTTTTCTTCTTCCATAACGTAAATCACCTGCTCTTTTTCTTCTATGAAATCGTATTCTGTAACCATTCTTCGAAACATAC